TTATTAGATTTGTTGCAAAAATATCGGTATTAAACCCGAAACTCCCGGCGGATGGCCAATAACCCAAGGAAAGGAAAGAATCGGTTACATTTTTCATACGATCTCCTCTTTCTTATCGTTATAGCTTTCTTATAGTTATAGACAGACTACTTATTTATATTTTTTTTTGTATTATTTTATTATGAATTTCCCTATTTCTAAATAGAAAATACTAAATTGAGTCAAAAAATCTATTGGTTTAGAAATGGATTTGAATGGATTTTTTTTTTTTTCAATTGGAAATTTCCAATAAGCCTGATACTTATTCGATTCGAATTAGGTACCAGGTCTTATACAGGCCAGTTGCGAAATACCTCGTTTGTTACAATTGCAATACTTCCTAAAAAAAGTTCGTCGATTGGACTAAGAAGGTAAAGGAAAAAGTGAGTTGGATCCTCATCCTCAAACCAGCGATTTCCGTGGGTTGTTGTTCCTAAGTAATTTAATTGTAGGAGTTAAATATTAAAAGAATTTGAAAAAACAAGAACAGCAAATCCACGGAAATAAACAAAAATATGTGTTTTTAGGATTAAACAAAAGGATTCGCAAATAAAAGAGCTAATGCTACAACTAGCCCATAAATTGTTAAAGCTTCCATGAAAGCTAGACTAAGCAATAAAGTACCCCGTATTTTTCCTTCCGCCTCTGGTTGTCTCGCGATCCCTTCTACAGCCTGTCCCGCAGCAGTACCTTGACCAACTCCAGGTCCAATAGAAGCAAGCCCGACGGCCAATCCAGCAGCAATAACGGAAGCGGCAGAAATCAGTGGATTCATGATAAGTTCCTCGCGCCAAAACAAAAATAAAGAAATAGTTAATGATACAACCAACCAATATTCAATTCACAATTACAGACGAAATGGAAAGGCTTCTATTGAAATCCCTATCTAAATTCACACAAATTAGATATATCTTTAGTTCATATATACCTAGTTAATGTCTAATATCACATATACATGTTTTTACCCCATACCGTAAACAAAATATTTTTTTTGTATCTTAAAGTCATCGGGATTCTCGAATCATTCTTCGAAAGATTCACAAGAGTTGTCTTATAGCGATTAGATTATGTACACCTAGTTCGACCCCCCGTTCCTACGCAAACCAATCCATTTTTTATCTCGTTTTTTGTAAACCCTTACTCTTCCGTTTTTATCATCCCACAGAGATAGGTCCAATCAATTTAAATGGACCCATTTGTTAGGCCAAATCATTCTATAGAAATATTCCGTATTTGATTGATCTAAATCCATGTAATTTAGTATTTATTCAATTTTTTTGGGAGGTCAGTTGATGAATTAAATAAAATAGACTGAAATGAGAATCATTTTCTTACCATCTTTTTTTTATCGCACGTCGTAAACAAATCCAATCAAAATTATTACTCAGATTATCACTCCTAAAATTTCTATTTAATATTGGAATTGAATAAACCAAACACTAGAAAGAGAATATTCATTGGGGGGTATGATATAAATAGGCAAACAAGAATTTTAGGAAAAAGATCTTTTAGATCTCTTCCCCCCCCTTTTTTATTTTTACAACTCAAAAATACCGTAACCTTTTTTACAATTATTCTAGATCGTCTATATCTTTATTTATACCTTATTTGTATATTTATCTTCCCTAAGTGGATTGCCTTAAACGGCGTATACATTGCGTCAGGCTAAGCTAAAAAAGACTGTGTCGAAAACTAGTCAATGATGACCTTCCATGGATTCGCCTATATAAGCCGCAGCTAGGGTTGCAAAAATAAGAGCTTGAATACCGCTTGTAAATAATCCAAGGAACATGACAGGTATAGGAACTACTAAAGGTACTAAAGAAACAAGAACAACAACTACTAATTCATCAGCTAAAATATTTCCGAAAAGTCGAAAACTAAGCGATAACGGTTTTGTGAAATCTTCTAAGATGTTAATAGGTAAAAGGATTGGGGTTGGTTGAATATATTTACCGAAATAACCCAATCCCTTTTTTGAAAGGCCCGCATAAAAATATGCTACTGACGTGAGTAAAGCTAAAGCAACGGTCGTGTTTATATCATTTGTGGGTGCGGCTAACTCCCCATGAGGTAACTGTATAATTTTCCAGGGTAAAAGAGCCCCTGACCAATTCGAAACAAAAATAAATAGAAACATAGTTCCAATAAAGGGAACCCATGGACCATATTCTTCTCCAATTTGAGTTTTGCTCACGTCTCGAATGAATTCAAGGACATATTCAAAGAAATTCTGACCGTCAGTAGGAATGGTTTGTGGATTACGAACAGCTATAATGGCTGAACCTAATAAAATAGCAATTACGACCCAAGAAGTAATAAGTACTTGGGCATGGACTTGGAAACTTCCTATTTGCCAATAGAAATGTTGGCCTACCTCCACACCGGATATATCGTATAAACCTTTTAGTGTTTTGATAGAACATAATAGAACATTCATATTACCCTCTGAAAGAAATAG